AAACTAGAGTAAAAAAGGCTAATCAGTTATTTCTTCCATGGACCCGAGGATATCAATATTAGCACTGATGGTACGAAAATGTAATTCGCTATTCAAACAACTATTCAAAGTTCCTAAAGCTCGTTGTAAGGCTTGTTGCAAAACTTGTTGTCGGACCTGATTAATTGCTCTTTGTTTTTCAAAAAAAAGAGTTTCATTTTTATAATTTTCTAATCGTTCCAAACTATTGCAAGTAGCATTAATCAAATTTCCTTTTTCTCGTTCTATCTCATAGTATCCATTCGTTCGATACTCATCTGCTTCAATTTCCACTTTCCGTAATCTAACCCGAGCTCTTTCGAGCTGTTCAATGGCTTCTCTACGTAATTCTTCTGAATTTCGAATAGTACTCAAGATCCTCTGTTTTCGCTTATCTAATAAATCATTTAATGAAAGTAGATTATCTTTCCATTCATTTCACAACTATCATATCTCTTCCCGAACCAAACATGAATCTTTCAATTCATTTGGCTCTCACGCTCAATTCTTTATTTTATCTTTTCTTTGATTAATGGGCATTCCCATATCTTTGAACGGAATGAGCCTATCCTCTCTTTTCTGTTCTTATTCAAAGATATTGAAACTGATCTAACATCAGAATCTTAGGAGGACTCTTCAGACCAGACAAAAAAAAATTGTCAGCAAAGTTGTTTCTTTCTTTGTTCTTTATTTACAACTTATTTCCAAAAATAAAAAGATTTTAAAGAAGAAAGAATAGAATTCTTTCTTCTTTATATGCTATGATAAATTAAATAAATTAAATCAAAATCCTAATATAATAGAATAATAGAAAGAAAATTGAATAGAATTATGAACTTCATTACTTAATTCTCATTATTATTAGAATATAGAATAAAATGAGATTTCGATCTTTTTCATTCAAAAAATTCTCTTTTTTATACAAATACAATACATAGGTCGTCGATTCGGCAGTGGATAAAAAAAGGGGACCCATCTTTCCAGTTAATGGTTCAAATAATTTTATCCATATGAGTGTTCTACATCGGATAAATTCCTAATTATTCCTTTTTTCTTTTTATTCTTTTTCAACCTTTTTGGTACTAACGTAGTGGTAGAAAGAGTACCATGCTATGCTGTGCCTGGACTTCAAAAAATTTATCTTTAACCATGTAAAAGACCTCAACATTCTTGATTGATAGAGAAGAGAATCAAAGTTCATTTACCAATTAGTCACGAAATGCTATGGTTCTTACATAAGATTTCTGAATAAAATCCAATTCCGAAGTAATTCGTCGAGATTGTGCACCTTTTGTTCCTATTTATACTATAGAAATAAATAAAAATACATAAATATAAAGAAAGTGCAGCCGGTTAAATCCAACCTATTCTTGAAATACACAACTCGCACACACTCCCTTTCCAAAGAAAATCAATACACCCAGCACTACGCTTAGATTTATTGGATTTGTTGCTAAAATATCGGTATTAAACTCGAAACTCCCAGCGGATGGCCAGTGCCCCACGGAAACAAAAGAATTGGTTATATTTTTCATAAGCTCTCCCCTTATAGATAGGACTAACAAAGATAGGACTAACAAAAAAACAGAGTTCTTTTTGTATCACTCCGCTTATTATTTTATTATTCTTAATATTAATGGAATTTAAGAATTCTCAATTTTATTAGTTATGGTTATGCTTTTATTCTTCTTTTTTTTTTACATTTTTCTTCTACGATGATATTAAACATTAAACAAAAGGATTTGCAAATAAAAGAGCTAATGCCACGACCAGTCCATAAATTGTTAAAGCTTCCATAAAAGCCAGACTAAGCAATAAAGTACCTCGTATTTTACCCTCTGCTTCTGGTTGTCTCGCAATACCTTCTACGGCTTGGCCCGCAGCAGTACCTTGACCAACCCCAGGTCCGATAGAAGCAAGCCCTACAGCCAATCCAGCAGCAATAACAGAAGCAGCAGAAATAAGTGGATTCATGGTAAGTTCCTCGCACCAAAAAAAGAAATGGTTAATGATACAACCAACCAATGAATTTAGTACTTAATCTCTTTTTTTTCTACTTCTACTTTTATTTCTACTTCTACTTTTATTATATTACCTTACTACACTTCTTTTTCATTTTTTTCTCTTTTTCACTAAAATCTATCGGGTCGAAATAGCTAAAAGTTCCAAATGGAATTCAAAATATTACTGAATTGTCAGAACTACTTTGATAGACCGTTTTTTTCCTTTCTACCCTATGTAAATAAATATGTATACAATTTTAGTCATTGCGTTTCCTTGTTTATAAATTATTCTCTTTTTTCTCTTTCATTCAATTCACAATCAAAGACAAAATAGAAAAAGGACTTATATGGGAATCTATCTAAATGCAGTGGGCTAGAAAAAAAAGAGATAGGGGTAATTACCATTTAACTAGTCAATATTTTTTCTTCCATAACGTAAATCACCTGCACTTTTTATTCTTTTTTATTCTATTCAATTGTATTCTGAAACCATTCTTCAGAACATACACAAGGACTCATACTCATAGGTATTACATATACATGATCTCCAATCCTTCTCTATCTTCCAAATTCTGCAATATCATATATATTTCTTGATATATACATACATGTAGCTATTTGCATTCTCTTCTCCAACCCAATGTATTATATTGAATCCCGAACCCCCGCATTGCTGGAATTGGGATAAGTTTCAAAAATTCAAAAAAGAATATTTTGATATTTTGAAAGTGAGTCAATGATGACCCTCCATGGATTCACCTATATAAGCCGCAGCCAAAGTTGCAAAAATAAGAGCTTGAATACCACTTGTAAATAATCCAAGAAACATGACAGGTATAGGAACTACTGAAGGCACTAAAGAAACAAGAACAACAACCACTAATTCATCAGCCAATATATTCCCAAAAAGCCGAAAACTAAGAGATAAAGGTTTTGTGAAATCTTCTAAAATATTAATTGGTAAAAGTATTGGAGTTGGTTGAATATATTTTCCGAAATATCCCAATCCTTTTTTCCTAAGACCCGCATAGAAATATGCCACTGACGTGGGTAAAGCTAAAGCAACAGTAGTATTTATATCATTCGTGGGCGCAGCTAACTCCCCATGAGGTAATTTTATGATTTTCCAAGGTAAAAGAGCACCTGACCAGTTAGAAACAAAAATAAATAGAAACATCGTTCCTATAAAAGGAACCCAGGGACCATACTCCTCTCCAATCTGAGTTTTGCTCAAGTCTTGAATAAATTCAAGGACATATTCGAAGAAATTCTGACCGTTAGTCGGAATGGTTTGCGGATTCCGAACAGCTATGATGACTGAACCTAATAAGATAGCAATTACAACCCAAGAAGTGATAAGTACTTGGGCATGAATTTGTAAACCCCCTATTTGCCAATAGAAATGTTGGCCAACTTCTACACCTGATATATCGTATAACCCTTTGAGTGTTTTAATGGAACATGGTATAACATTCATATTGTCCTCTAACATAAATCGAACTTCAAAAAAGTGATTATTTTTATTCAACCATCTCTTTCTCAATTCACCTATATTCATTCATGAATTTAAGTTATGAATCGTATATTTCGGATACTGAGAAATCACATAAAAAAAAAAAGACCAATCATTTTTATCTTTTCTTTTAAATATTATTTGATAGTGAAAACATAGTTCAAACTCCAAAAGATGCAAACAAAAAGAGTAACAATCAAAGAGAGTTCACCAAAAACAAACTAATCTTATTCTTTCTTCTTCTTAAGAGTAATGATAAGATAATCAACCATTTTTTATATAACTAGAATGACCCTCACAAATTGCAGATACTAATTTGGTAAGAATCAATCGAATCGAAGCTATAGCATCATCGTTGGCCGGAATAGAAATATCTGCAAGATCTGGATCACAATTTGTATCGATTAAACAAATCGTCGGAATACCCAAAATGACACATTCTCGGAGAACCGTATATTCTTCTTGCTGATCCACGATAATTACAATATCGGGTAATCCCGTCATATATTTGATCCCGCCAAGATATGCTTGCAAAGTAGATAACTTTCTCTTCAACATTGCTGCATCTCCTTTAGGGAGACGATTGAGTTTCCCCATCTTTTGTTCTGCTCTTAAATCCCTGAACTTCTGAAGCCTTGTTTCTGTAGTAGACCAATTTGTTAACATACCACCAAGCCATTTTTTATTAACATAATGACATCGAGCCCTTATTGCTGCTGATGCTATTAAATCCGCTGCTTTCTTTTTGGTGCCAACGATTAAGAACCTTTTTCCCCTACTTGCTGCATCAAAAACTAAATCGCAGGCTTCTGATAAAAAACGAGCGGTTATAGTAAGATTTGTAATATGAATACCTTTATGCTTTGCCGAGATGTAAGGAGCCATTCTAGGATTCCATTTATTAGTAACATGACCAAAATGAATTCCTGCTTCCATCATTTCTTCCAAATTGATGTTCCAATATCGTCTTCCCATTTTCCCACACTTTCTCTTTTTCTTTTTTTTTTCAAAGAGATTCAGTACCTTATGAACTAAAGAATTGTTCCGACGGAACCTTCTACCAGGATTGACCATTGATCTACGACCCAAACCATAAATTTCATTCTTTCTTTTTTCTTTCATTGATTATGAAATCCATAATCGAACCAGAGAGTGAAAGTAAAAAGAATAAACATCTTGTTAGGATACATTACGTAAAAGATTGGTCTGATGTCTCATGGAAAGTTTTTGGGGCACAAGAACAAAATAATTCTCTATGGTGTAACAAAATATCGCTCATTTCCAACTCGAATAGATTCTTCCTTTTGATTTTCAAATAAATGTTTTTGTCTTGCTTTGAACGATGTACTAATTTATTGAATCCGGTACCTACCGGTATAATCCCCCCCAGAACAACGTTCTCTTTCAGGCCTTTCAACCAATCAATACGACCTCGTAGAGCAGATTTTGCTAAAACTCGAGCAGTTTCTTGAAAACTTGCTTCGGATATGAAACTTTGAGTATTCAGAGATGACTTCGTTATTCCCAATAAGATTGCCCGATAACAGATTGATTCGTCCAAAATGCGCCCTGCTCGTTCTGCTCGCAACAATCCAATAAATTCCCCAGGTAAAAAAACATTAGACATTCCATCTTCTGAAACCAAAACTCTTGATGTTACTTGACGTATAATAATCTCTAGATGTCTATTATGGATCTGTACCCCCTGGGATCGATAAACCTTTTGTATCTTATTAACCAAAGAGATACGACTTTGGGCTATGGTCAGTTCAGCTCCAATCAAGAATCCCCAGGGGATCCCAAGAATCCTTCGGATACGTTCGTCCCAACCTTCAATTCTTCTTTCGAGGTTCATCGATATTGAACCAATTGAACGAACTTCTAAGATTTGTTCTACTTTTGGAAGACCTTGTGTTATGTCACCAGATCTCGATTTTTCATATAGAAATGTAATTAATTTATCTCCTTCATAAAAGGTTTCCCCATAATGACCATGGACAGTTGCTCCTGGAGTGACCAAATAGGGCTTAGCTGATCTTATAACTAGAGAATCAACATGAACAATGAAAATTTGACCAGATTTTTTTATGCGTGATCCATATTTCAATAGATATACATTTTCACAAAGGAATTTTCCAAGGCTAATTATTGTCCATGCCTCTTCACAAGAATCGTGATGGAGAAAACACCAATTCAAATGGAATGAATTCCAAATGATGTTACTGCAAGGATCGGGATTATAAATCCTACTATTTTCATCTAGGAAACAGTATTGAAATGGAAGTACTTGAAGCACTTGGAAAGTCTGTTGAAAATTTTCAAGTAAAAAAGATTTCTCTAAAAAGACTTGATTATAAGTTCTTAAAGAGTAAGATGAACGAGAATTTACTATTCTAGGCACAATAGTACCTAAAGGACCCAACAAATACCTAATTGGAGTCATGGAATCCAATTCTTTTGTCACATTATTATATCTCGAAGTATTGAAGGGGCCAATTCGAGAACAATTGGATGATGACAAAATTAGGAAAGATTGGCATTCCTTATTTCGATTAAACAACGTACCAAGAGTTCCCTTATGTTGGGGAAATAATTGAATCTTCGCCTTGGAATCAAAAGGATTTTTTCTATGGATACGATCTAATTCATTATTGGAAATCAATCCTGAACCTGCCATATCATACCTTTTTTCAGTATACAAAAGAGTGGACTTTACTAACTCAATTCGGATGAAATAAGAAAGGAGATCGTTTGTCCTTATTTCAACAAAAGAAGCATGAACCTTTTCTTCTATAGAACTCTTTTTTTCTTGGTCCCAAGTCAATACTAAGCAAGCCCGAACTAATTGAATACTTGTGTGAGAAATTCCTCGAATTGACTTGCCATTTTCATAAAGTATATAATTGACAATTCGAAGTTGGACATTCTTATTTTCCTGCAAGAGATCCTGAGAGAAAAGTGTTTCTAAATTTATCCCATCAGCTATTTCATATGTGACTACGGGCCGAACCAAAACAAAAGACTTTTTTTTGGTAGGTGTAATGCGTTGGACATAGATCCAATTTTTCAATTTTTTTGATCCTTTAGAATCTTTTTTTCCGATTTCTGGTGGTATCAAAATGCCACTATGCCTAGATATTTTATCCACCTCTCCAGAAAAATGAATATCTCCAGAAAATATTTTTAGTTCTATACTTTTCTTTTTTCTCTCCACTCGGACTAATCCACCTACTCGACTTCTTGTATTTATATTTAAAACAAGTCGTGTATCTACTCCAATGATACTATTGTTCCGGACCATTATGGGCGAAGATACGGGTAAGATATGTATTTCCTCGGGAATGAAAAAAAATTGATCTACTTTCATTTGCGTTTGGTATTTCGGACTCAAATCTTTTGCTCCTCGATACTCAATCAAATTTTCTTTTTTTACGATTGAATCTACTTCGACAATCCCATATTTAGTAATTCCCGAACTGCTTCTTCTGTATCGCGGATCATCAAAATAAGCAAGAATACTATTTCTACGTAAAATACCATTTATAGGTATTTTAATCGAAATACCAAAACAGGGTATTAGTTTCTTTTCTTGTTCTTGATCATATTGTAAGGGAATCACAAATCTATTTCTTCGCTTTTTCGCCAAATAATTTTCTTGACGAATATAAGTAGAAGGCTCTATGAGATTCCAATGACCCTTAGATATGATTCGATAAGGTTCTGAATAGTCAAGACTTTCCCTATCTTTTTTACCAAAAGTATCCAACAATTTATGTCTTACTTGATCATTAGTCAGTGAAAAATCAAAGATATCTTTGAGAGAAAAAGAATTAGCATTAATTTGATCTTGATCCTTGTGGAGTGAAAAAGACGCTATATTGGAATTGGATCTGCATAGACCTCCTGCTAATATCCATAAATGACTTGTTTTTGGTAATATATGAACATTACTATATGGATATTCGG